TTGCATTCTATCCAGCGATGGAACAAAAAATTATAAATTCGTTTCTTATTTTTCTTTTCTGTTCAATAATTCAATAAAAAAATGAACAATTATAATTCTATAGGGTTTAATAAAAATTAAATTAATCTTTTGATAAAATTGCTATGCTTAGTGTGTGACTCGTTGGTTTTTTGAGGGTTAGTATAAAAAACCCACCCCATAGTATAAACAAATAACTATAGAAGTAATAACCAACTCATCACTTCGTATTATCTGGATCCAAAGAACCAGTCAAGATATGATCTATTGTTCATATTGTTGTAGCAACTGAAATCTTTTTTTATTAAAAAAATCTGCTTCTAAGTTGTCAATTGAAATAAAAAAGAAAGGGTATGGATAAATGGAAGGATGAGAGAAAGAAAGAAAAAGAATATTTATGATATAGAATTCCAATATGTAAGGTCTATGAGTCATCTCAAAAAAAATCTGCGTAATAAAGCATCAATACGGATTCATCATTAAATGGATCTGCTCATCGAACAAAAAATAAAGAGCTTCGGGCCAATAAAGACTAAGAATATTGACTCAAGAACTAATAGCTCCGTTGTAGAATTCAGACCTAACCATTAAGTAAGAAGCGATGGGAACGATGGAACCTGTGAATTCAAAAGATTCTAGTGAAAATGAATTCGAATGATTCATTGATCGGGATGGCGGAACCGGCCAGAGACCAATTCATCTATTCGGAAAAGTTATGAACTAATGATAGAACTGAAATAGAAATTGAAAGAGTAAATATTCGCCCGCGAAAACTTTATTTTCTTGGATTGCTAAAATTGGGTCAATCCAATACGATAAAGAGTAAAACAAAAGAAAGATTTGTTTTAACATTCTAAATCTAAAATAGATAAATATAAGAAAAAAAAATAGTTATTTAATATATTTAGTTATCTATATCTATACAAACAAGATATACAAATTAATAATAGATTTGATCTAGATTAAATGAAATCCCTGATTCAGTATATTACTTATTAAATACATGTATATCTTAATTCAAATTATATTATATCTGAATTGAATTCAAAATATTTAAGTTGAATTGATTTTATTCGCGAGGAGCTGGATGAGAAGAAACTCTCACGTCCGGTTCTGTAGTAGAGATGGAATTCAACCATCAACTATAACCCCAAAAGAACCAGATTCCGTAAACAACATAGAGGAAGAATGAAGGGAATATCTTATCGAGGTAATACTATTTCTTTTGGTAAATACGCTCTTCAGGCACTTGAACCCGCTTGGATCACATCTAGACAAATAGAAGCAGGTCGACGAGCAATGACACGAAATGCACGTCGCGGTGGAAAAATATGGGTCCGTATATTTCCAGATAAACCAGTTACAGTAAGGCCCGCAGAAACACGTATGGGTTCAGGTAAAGGCTCTCCCGAATATTGGGTAGCTGTTGTTAAACCAGGTCGAATCCTTTATGAAATGGGTGGAGTAACAGAAAATATAGCCAGAAGGGCTATTTCAATAGCAGCGTCCAAAATGCCTATACGAGCTCAATTCATCATTTCGGGATAAAAAAGAAATAGGCCTTAAAAATAGCGGGTGCAGGTTTCTTTTTTTGGACAAATAATATTTCTTTTTTTCTTCGACCCTTGTATTGTAAAAAACAGATAAAAAAAATGATATGATTCAACCTCAGACCCATTTGAATGTAGCAGATAACAGCGGGGCTCGAGAATTGATGTGTATTCGAATCATAGGAGCTAGCAATCGTCGATATGCTCATATTGGTGACGTTATTGTTGCTGTGATCAAAGACGCAGTTCCAAACATGCCTCTAGAAAGATCAGAAGTGGTCAGAGCTGTAATTGTCCGTACTTGTAAAGAACTTAAACGTGACAACGGTATGATAATACGATATGATGACAATGCTGCAGTTGTGATTGATCAAGAAGGAAATCCAAAAGGAACTCGAGTTTTTGGTGCGATTGCCCGAGAATTGAGACAGTTCAATTTTACTAAAATAGTTTCATTAGCTCCCGAGGTCTTATAAAATGAGACCACGATATGGTTATAGGTTATAGTAGGGTATTTAAAAGAAATAGATTCAAATTCATTTAGTAGATTTTGTCTCACGTATATACCTTTCAAAATCAATATTAATTTAATATTCATAAACAAATACGTAAAAAAAAAAAAAAAAAAAGAAAAACATGTTGATTATATCCAAATTTGGAGGCACCAATAATTTTAATTAATCATGAGTAGTGATACTATTGCTGACATAATAACCTCTATACGAAATGCTGATATGTATAGAAAAAGCGTGGTTCGAGTAGCATCTACTAATATCAGCCAAAGTATTGTTAAAATACTTTTACGAGAGGGTTTTATCGAAAACGTGAGAAAACATCGAGAAAACAACAAATATTTTTTGGTTTTAACCCTACGACATAGAAGGAATAGGAAAACGACTTATCGAAATCTTTTAAATTTAAAACGGATCAGT